TTCTGGGTTTGGAAAAGCGCAGATTTTCAAGAACGGGAATCTTATGATATGTTAGGAATCTATTATGATAATCATCCACGCCTGAAACGTATTTTAATGCCCGAAAGTTGGGTAGGATGGCCCTTACGTAAGGATTATATTGTCCCCAATTTTTATGAAATACAAGATGCTTATTGAAGGATAAGAAACTAATCTTCACTTCTACAACTTACAACTTCAGATATCTAAGGACTATTTGTCTGTTCTGCTCTAGATCAAACAGAGTAATTGATGTCCCGCTGGTACTACGGGTGGATAAAAAAATAAACGACAAATTAAGAATTCATTGAGATTCAAAAAAGTTTTCTTTTAGATGAGCTAAGAACCGATAGAATGAACTAAAAAGTTCTGCATCATGAACTTTGTACCGCGCATACATCAATCACTTACTTAGATGGGCCTCAGAAAGTCATATAATGTATGAGGAAATGAAGAAATAGAAAAAGATATGAGAGAGGATCCGATTCTATTTGTACTGGATCTGAGATGAATCTTATCTATTTTCATCTTTTAACTTCCCGAAACTCTAACTTTTTTTAGTTTTGGGCACTTCAACTAATTTTGAAATATGTATGAAGTATTAATATTAATTTTACATGAGAAGAGACACAATATGAACAAATAAATAAAAAAGAAAAAAAAAAATATAATAAATTTAGAAAAAAACGATCTACCCATCTATCTATAAAATAAATGGGGTAGATCGCATGATAACTAGATAAATAACTTACGTATATGTCATGATCTCGACATATGTATATCGATCCATATTGGTTAATTTATAGACATAGATACTCATCAAAAAATTCATCATGTGCCAGGAACCAGATTTGAACTGGTGACACGAGGATTTTCAGTCCTCTGCTCTACCAACTGAGCTATCCCGACCATTCCCCTTTCTGGTGCATCATCTCCTCATTTTACTAGATAACTGGGGTTTATGTCAATTAAAATTAAAAAAGGACGAAAAGTATTATAAAGTCTTATCTAGGTACCGGAATTTCTTGGGTCTTCAAAAAGAGGGACTTTGTCTATAAGTTTTAGTACGAGTAATGCTATGGATTGTGAATCACTCAAATGAGTACTACTTATTCAAAGATATTTATTTGTACGTATCTAATATATATCACAAGTCTTTTGATATGAGAAAACCTTTTACGTCCGGATCGATCCATTTCATTTGGAAAAGAGAACCATCTAATGAAAAAAAAAGATAACTAGTTAGGGAGTGAAATAAGCTTTTGGGGATAGAGGGACTTGAACCCTCACGATTTTTAAAGTCGACGGATTTTCTTCTTATTATAAATTTCATTGTTGTCAGTATTGACATGTAGAACTGGACTCTCTCTTCATTCTCGTCCGATTAATCAGTTCTTCAAAAAATCTATCAGACTATGGAGTGAATGGTTTGATGAATGAATATTTGATTCTTTTTTCAACTTGGAATCGATTCACAATCACAAGAATTCTTCCATTTTTTTCTCATATAAATTTTTTCATTTCATATATAAAAATGAGAAAAAAAAATACCGATTCAGGTTGTTATTAATTATTTGATATAGTTGAGTACGTATATGCTTCACCCTTTTTTTTTGGATTGGAATTTGGATGGAAGAATTCTGATAACAACACAGCACAGTCAACCCCATTTGTTAGAACAGCTTCCTTTGAGTCTCTGCACCTATCCTTTTTTTCTTGATTTCTGAACCTTTTCTTTTGAAAAGAAAAAAGGAGTTGGCTCAGGATTGCCCATTTTTATTAATTCCAGGGTTTCTCTGAATTTGAAAATTTTCACTTAGTAGGTTTCCATACTAAGGCTCAAGCCAATTAAGTCCGTAGCGTCTACCGATTTCGCCATATCCCCTTTTAGTTTATTTAAGATTAGGATCTCAGTGTGATGTCCTTCCCCCTTAATTTGTTCATTTATGCCAGAACCATCGAATTCCTTAGATTTGCTATGGATTACTATACCGAAGGGTGTTTCCTCCTATTTTATTTTTTTTTCTATCTTCTTTCATCTCTATCGGAAGCCTATATTTGATCGGTCTAATCAGAAATGATTCTATCATTTCTGTAGCTGCAATTCAATATGGATGGATATATACCATATATATGGTCCTCTTCTTTCATTTTACCATACAATTTGTAATACTCAAAGGGTCGATTCTTTGTTTTTCATCTTAGTCTCTGACATAAGAATATCTTATTATGTTATTATAATTAGGATTAGGTTTTCTTAGGACAAACTTCTATAACTAAAATCGAAAATTCTATTTATTTTAATTATATTAGTATTTTTTTATATTAATATTTTTATTATATTAATAATGAAATTTTTTTCAAATTGAAATTGAATTTAAATAGAATCTAATTGTTCTAGACGAAAAATATTCTATTTATATATATATAAATTAGAAAAATGAAAAAAGATAAAAAAAAACTAAATTCAATATTTATTTGAAATTCATATTCGAAAAGATGAAAAACAAAGAATAGTAAATAGCTAAGCCTAAACTAAGATATAGTTTATTTATTGATTATTGAATTCTTATACATGTAGAATTTCTGTGAGCCCGCTTAGCTCAGAGGTTAGAGCATCGCATTTGTAATGCGATGGTCATCGGTTCGACTCCGATAGCCGGCTTTTTTCTATTTTTATTTATTTGTTCGATTTTTTTATTTTACATGATGGATAATTTTTTTAAATCAAAAAACAAAGAATAAGGGCGCCTTTTCCCTTTTTTAAAAAGTTAAACTCTTATGTCGTAGAAATTTCCAACTATGAAAAAAAGGAAAAGAAAGAGTCTTTTTCCTGATTTGTTCTGCCGAGCTTTAACCCTTTTTTTTACTTCCATTTTAAAATTTTAATACAAAAAAATATATAATACAAAACTGGGTTCGTATATGATATTTATACACTTCATCTCATTATTTATTGTATTACAATAAATAATGAGATTTAACTTCATTTAGTTTTATTTAATTTAGTTTTATTTTGTAAAATGAAATATATAAATTATTAAATTTAAATAAAGAAAATAAATTAAGGAGTCTTTATGTCGCGTTACCGAGGGCCTCGTTTCAAAAAAATACGTCGTCTAGGGGCTTTACCTGGACTAACTAATAAAAGGCCTAGAGCCGGAAGTGATCTTAGAAACCAACCGCGTCCCGGGAAAAGATCTCAATATCGTATTCGTCTAGAAGAAAAACAAAAATTACGTTTTCATTATGGTATTACTGAACGACAATTACTTAAATACGTTCGTATCGCCAGAAAAGCCAAAGGGTCAACAGGTCAGGTTTTACTACAATTACTTGAAATGCGTTTGGATAACATCCTTTTTCGCTTGGGTATGTCTCCGACTATTCCCGGAGCCCGCCAATTAGTTAACCATAGACATATTTTAGTTAATGGTCGTATAATAGATATACCAAGTTATCGTTGCAAACCCCAAGATACTATTATGGCGAGGGATGAACAAAAATCCAGAGCTCTAATTCAAAATTATCTGGATTCATCCCCCCGTGAGGAATTGCCCAAACATTTGACTCTTCACCCATTTCCGTATAAAGGATTAGTCAATCAAATAATAGATAGTAAGTGGGTCGGTTTGAAAATAAACGAATTGCTAGTGGTAGAATATTATTCCCGTCAGACTTAACCCTAAATAAAATACAACGAGTTCGGACAATTTGACCCCTTTCTTTCACCAAACTAAATTAACTTAAAGTTTCAAGTTAAAGTCAGGGGTTTAATCCGGATTTTTTCCCACTCATATATCCTACCCCGTCCCGGATTTTTCCTATTCATGTATCATAGATCGGCAGAAATATTTTAATTCCTTGTCCATTCTTTCTAGTATTTTAGGTACCGCTAGAAATAGAATATATCAAAATCAAAATAAAAAAAGAAGGACCTAACTGTTAGGTTCTAATAATGGTATTTCTTGTTGTTTGATTTGTTACAGTTAGGGATGTTGACGAATTAGGTGAAAAGTACGGAAAGAGAGGGATTCGAACCCTCGGTAAACAAAAGCCTACATAGCAGTTCCAATGCTACGCCTTGAACCACTCGGCCATCTCTCCTACACAATACAAGAACGATTATGACTCAGAAACCGAAAAAATAGCGAGACATTACTATAATTCGTATTTCTATTAATATTCTATTTTTGTTTGGTTTGGATAGGTACGACCAAATAGACCGGATTAAATCAATGAATTGGAACGAATCAACTGATTGATTGGTTTATGTTTTTTAGACCATGTATGATTAATGGATACTCTTCGACCATAGTATAGTTCTATTTCGATTTAGACTACAATTCCATAAAAATTCCTTTCTAGTTTTAAAGTTCTCACCAACAAATCCCTTATCTCATCGATCTATTACAAATTAATGAATCGTCCCATGGATATTTCTATTTAATTGTATAGTGTATACTTGCTATGGACACAACAAAAATAAACGGTTATTCTATTTCCATCATAGAATGATTATTCGATTCTTTTTCTTTTCCTCTTTGGATCCCCTTCCTTTTTAGATCATAATTCAATCAAAACTTTTTTTGACCTAATCGAAAAATTCCTTGATTCTTCCGCTTCAATGAAATCGGAATAGTTCCTATACTACTACATTTTATTTTTATGAATTCGAATGGTATTCAACTAGTTCTTATTGATTTTTGAAAAAGGAACAATTTTTTTATTTGGAATAAAAATATATATATATATTAAGTAATTATATAAAATATTAAGTAATTAAGTAAAAGGTTCGTATCTTTATGTAAATTTATTTTGTTTGGAAATGAATCTGTTTTTATGTTACTTCGTACTGTACAAATCCTTTGTTTGCGGAATCGTTTTCCCACAAGGGGAAATTATAGAATGGATTGATACCTATGCCGAGATCGCGGATAAATGGAAATTTTATTGATAAGACCTTTTCAATTGTGGCCAATATCTTATTACGAATAATTCCGACAACTTCAGGAGAAAAAGAGGCATTTACTTATTATAGAGATGGTGTGATTTGATTTTTTTTTTATTTAGTTAATTTGACTGCTCCTAGTTTTACGAGAAAGGCACACGATTCGGGATAGCAAAGAAAAAATATTCTTATTCTATATTTATAGAAATAAACCTACGCTTGTTGAAGGTGAAGTTTAGAAATAGAACAATTCCTTCTGTCGTGTATCCCCGATTGATGCAGCCTCAGATACTATGCTTCAGTTATCGATTTTAGTATTGAGCGAAAGGTTACGTCTATGTGTTCTATATTACAGGTCAATCTACTTCCTAGTAATGTAATATAGTACCAATAGGCGGCATAGGGGAAGAAGCACTACATCTAGCAATCGACAACACGAAAGCTTTGTTAAAAATTACCTACCTATTACCCTTTCTTATCTGGATTGGGACAAAAAAAATGGTTGGGACAACAAACATCCATCTCGTTCGTACATTGGATACCCATATAACCATCGAAGACTGTTGAAGTGACTATTTCCTGGAAATTAGGAAGCGTTGAGGACAAAGGAATTGTTGGAGTTATCCTTTATGTTTAGTACCAAGGCGTTTGATATTAGTAAAAGCTCTTGCGCAAGAAGGTTGGCTAGAGATTTTTTGTAAAAACACTAGCTCCGCTCAGTTCATAATGAGAATATTTCAACCCCCTTTGATTCCATGTATTTTTTATTTATTCTATTCCCATTATGCATATTAAGGGAGGAGCCGTATGAGATGAAAATTTCACGTACGGTTCTGGAACGGAGATTCTTTGAATCGAATGACGACCGTAACGGATGTCGGCTCAATCCGAAGGAAATTATGCGGAAGCTTTACAGAATTATTATGAAGCTATGCGACTAGAAATCGATCCCTACGATCGAAGTTATATACTCTATAATATAGGCCTTATTCACACAAGTAATGGAGAACATACGAAAGCTTTAGAATATTATTTTAGGGCACTAGAACGAAACCCATTCTTACCACAAGCTTTTAATAATATGGCAGTGATCTGTCATTACGTGCGACTATCTCCACTATAGAAAGAAAGAAAAAAGAATACCAAATCCGCTAGTAAATACTAAAAAAAAAAATAGGCTCGCTACATATGCATCGTCCAAAACAACGATTTTTATGAGCTGTAGCAAAGAAAGAAACTTCATAGAAGTCAAAATATGAAGAAATAAGATATGCCTATATACTTTTTTCTACGTCTATGGATAAAAAAATCTAATTGATAGAAAGAAAGCACCGTAAAGATTAATTAATGAGGTTTTTTGCCAATACATTAATAAAAGAGCTGCTTACTTATGCCTATATATAAGAATAAGATAGAAAAAAGTTAGGAATTAACTTATGTAATAGAGTCGATCCACTAAGGTATTGAGCGGCGGTGTAGGATCAGATCCCAAAGATAGTAAGTCTTTTCTTTCTTACTTATGGAAAGCCTTTTTCAAAGATTCTATATAAATTTCGATATGAAAATAAATCCAGATATGAAACCGAGATAGTTAACTTGCGGAAAATACTAACGATAGGAGTCTATCCTATGCCTTATTTTTCTGCAGGTGGGAGAAAAGATAAAACTGATTATTAATCAATATGAAAGTTTGAAACTCATGCGATTAACTTCTTTTGGTTACCCCGAATAGTGGGATAGATCTATAAGAAATATCATTCAGTTTGAAAGGTAAAAAGGATACCAAAAGAATTGACTGAGGAGCCGTATGAGGTAGGAAACTCTCAAGTACGGTTCTAAGGGAAGGAATTGACCTACCTATTCCGACCGAGGAGAACAGGCCATTCGACAGGGAGATTCTGAAATTGCGGAGGCTTGGTTTGATCAAGCCGCCGAGTATTGGAAACAGGCTATAACGCTTACTCCTGGGAATTATATTGAAGCGCATAATTGGTTGAAGATCACGGGGCGTTTCGAATAAAATGTTTTTATTTTTTCTAATTTTTTAGTTGTTAGAATTCATCTTTGGCCATTAGTAAAAGAAAATGGAATCATTCTTCTGGTAAGAACCAATCAAAGAATTTCATTATATCCCTTCTCAAATCATTCTAGTTTGTCTGGCATTTCGTAGGGATAAAGAATATACAGTACAGATACAGTAGAGAATAGATTTATTTTTTTTTTATTTTTTAATTAAGCAAATTCTATTAAAACAAATAAAATCAATTTTAATAATAATTGAAAATAAATAAATATTTCTAAATCGAATGAAATATAAAAAAAAGAATAATAAAATAGAAATATTGTATTTCTATATATATATTATTTTATTCGAATATAAAAAAACCTTCGAATGACTAAATACTGGCGAATGACTAAATACCGGGATGTTTCTTAGTAGTGGTTAACGACTGTTCATCCGATTTGTAATATTTAGAATCTTTTGGAATATTTAGAATCTTTGGAATATTTAGAATCTATAGTAATTAATA